ATTCAACGGTTTCAATAAAGTCCCTATAACAGTTCGTCTTGGCCCAGACCTAGAACTATCTTCAATGGTTTGTGTAGCCATAAATCCTATTGCATTGGTTGAGATCTGTTGACTTTGTATACCATTCCATTGTAAATAAACGATCTTATTTTAGATCCATTGTGGTCTTGAAATTATCTAATAATGGAAACAGCAACCCTAGTCGCCATCTTCATATCTGGTTCACTTGTAAGCTTTACCGGGTACGCCTTATATACCGCTTTTGGGCAACCCTCTCAACAACTAAGAGATCCCTTCGAGGAACACGGGGACTAGTTGAAGTCATGAGCCTCCCAGTCCAATATGGGATATGGGAGGCTCATGACTTCAATTGAGATAATTTAAAAATTATTTCATCCTTTTAGTTGGAACCCTAGGCGGTTCTCGAAAAAAGATAGCGAAAAAAATTATCCCTAGAGTCGAGACTAACAGGAATGTATAAACCAATGCTTCCATAGATTCGATCGTGGTTTACAATTATAGCTTTCACACCTGTTCATTTGGGATCATTTCCCAGAAAAAAAAAGGGGGGGGGGGGGCGAGAGCCAAAGAAAAGAAAAGGCGGTGATTCAAATCAAGATTTCTCTGGTACCCTATGTCAAAGTCAAATAAAGTGTCAAATAAAGTCAAATACAAAAAATCAAATAGATGCGAAAGATACCAGAACAATGTTGTATCAGACTACTTGTCTCCTTGTAGTTGGATCTCCAAGTTTTTGGAATGTTCCAAATTCCACTTGAGCATCCAAATCTGGGTCAATACCAGCAAAAACATCTCTGAATAAGGTTCTAGCGCCATGCCAAATGTGTCCGAAAAAGAAGAGCAAAGCAAAGGTAGCATGCCCAAAAGTGAACCAACCCCTCGGACTGCTACGAAAAACACCATCGGATTTCAAAGTAGCACGATCTAATTCAAAAATTTCACCCAATTGGGCACGTCTAGCATATTTTTTCACAGTAGAAGGATCACTATAACTGACTCCATTGAGTTCGCCACCATAGAACTCAACAGTTACACCTACTTGTTCGACACTGTACTTGGATTCTGCCCTTCTAAAAGGAACATCAGCTCTCACAATTCCGTCTCCGTCTACCAAAACTACTGGAAATGTTTCAAAAAATGTAGGCATACGACGTACAAAAAGCTCATGCCCTTCTTTATCTCTAAAGATTGGGTGTCCTAACCATCCAACTGCTATTCCATCCCCGTTGTCCATTGAGCCTGCCCTGAATAATCCCCCCTTCGCCGGATTATTACCAATGTAATCATAAAAAGCTAATTTTTCGGGAATTTTAGACCAAGCTTCCGATAAACTCTGATTTTCGGCTAGCCCGGTACCAACTCTTCGATATATTTCTTGCTGGAAGTATCCCTGATCCCACTGATAACGAGTGGGACCAAATAATTCGATCGGGGTAGTTGCTGAACCATACCACATAGTTCCAGCAACAACGAAAGCTGCAAAAAAGACAGCAGCGATACTACTAGAAAGGACAGTTTCAATATTGCCCATTCGTAATCCTTTGTATAGACGTTGGGGCGGGCGGACACTAAGATGGAATAAGCCCGCTAATATGCCCAATGTACCTGCTGCAATATGATGAGAGGCTATTCCTCCCGGAACAAAAGGATCAAAACCTTCTGCGCCCCACGCTGGATTTACAGATTGTACTTTTCCGGTTAGTCCATAAGGATCGGACACCCATATACCAGGACCGTACAAGCCTGTTACATGAAATGCGCCAAACCCAAAGCAGGCCACCCCTGAGAGAAACAAATGAATGCCAAAGATCTTGGGCAAATCCAAAGAAGGTTTTCTCGTACGTTCATCACAGAATATTTCTAGGTCCCAATACACCCAATGCCAGATAGCGGCCAAGAAGCACAAGCCAGAAAACACAATATGTGCCCCCGCCACACCTTCGTAACTCCAAATACCCGGATTCGTTATAGTTCCTCCTGTGATACTCCAACCACCCCATGAATTGGTTATTCCTAAACGAGTCATAAAGGGTATAACGAACATACCTTGTCTCCACATTGGATCAAGAACGGGATCAGATGGATCAAAAACTGCTAATTCGTATAGAGCCATCGAACCAGCCCAACCAGCAACTAGAGCTGTATGCATTATATGGACAGAAAGCAAGCGACCGGGATCATTCAATACGACAGTATGAACACGATACCAAGGCAAACCCATGGAAATACCCCTTTATCAAAGATAAATAGACACTATGTAACTTTATCGCAATCGCATTGAAATATGCTATGGACCCACCCTTTTCAGTGGATTATCTCAGAGCAAGGTGAATATTTATTCCGTTCCATTAGAAATTATGGAACAATTCTGTTCGTAGGAAATAAAGAGAAGCAGATCTATTCTATACCCGATAAGTACCAATACGCAATGGGGGGATTACTCCCATTCTTTTTTTTTTGAGCGAATGCATAGATACTTGTTCATCATTCGAACGACCCATTCGTCATAATTTTCCTTTATTCATTCCGTCTTCCTCCACGAACCTTCTAATCCATGGATAAAATATGATAAACACCAATATTCTGAAGACAATAAGCCCATTTTACGTTTCCACATCAAAGTGAAGTATAGTACTTAGACTCCTTTTTCTTTCATTTAATGCCCATTGGTGTTCCAAAAGTACCTTTTCGGAGTCCTGGAGAGGAAGATGCAGTTTGGGTTGACGTATAGCGCGACTTGTCAGACATATTGGGTCATATGGGATTTCCCCGTTCTCTCCCCCGATCGAGATATCCTCTATTTCGCCCCCAAAAAATGTATTGAACCATCAATAATTCGGAGCGTGAAGTACACAATTTCTTTAGGGGATCAATAGTATCAATTAGAAGAATTTATGGTTGGCTTGGACCAATAAAATGAAGTATCCAGGCTCCGTTCAGAAAATACCAAATTGGATGTATGATTTCCACTTGTATCATAAAGAATTCCTACCATATGACATATGAGTGATCTCAAATTGCCAATCAATGGAGTGAAGTAATATGATGATCAACTATTTGGTGGAAGACATGAAACGAATTGAAAAAAAAAAAGAAGTCGTAACAAAAAGAAGTGGTACTGGGATAATTTGTCCTATATGTGCAAATAGAATTCGAGCAGATCTTTACCCGGAGTAGAGCATAAACCTAAAAGAATGAAAGAGGCCCATTCAGGAACAAGAAAATAACATCGTGATTTGGATCCCGATGAAACAATACATCAATGAGAGGTGAGTTTGATAAGTTCAGTGAATTCTTTTTTTTTTTAGAGAAGGTGAACCAAAACTCATGTTTCTTGAAAAATGGAAGAAAGAGCCCTTTCGTTAGGAATAGGAAAAGCCTGGTACCAAAAAAGAAAGAGGGCTGGAATCGACACATTGATTTTTTTTCGCAAAATTTTGTGAACCGTATGCATTCAAAGGTGCGTGTACGGTTCCTAAGGGATACAATTTTGTCCTAATCAACCGACTTCATCGAGAAAGATTACTTTTTTTAGGCCAAGAGGTTGATAGCGAGATCTCGAATCAACTTGTTGGTCTCATGGTATATCTCAGTATAGAGGATGATACCAGAGATCTGTATTTGTTTATAAACTCTCCCGGTGGATGGGTAATACCAGGACTCGCTATTTATGATACTATGCAATTTGTGCCACCAGATGTACATACAATATGCATGGGGTTAGCCGCTTCAATGGGATCCTTTATCCTGGTCGGAGGAGAAATTACCAAACGTTTAGCATTCCCGCACGCTTGGCGCCAATGAATTTTTTTTTTTTATTTGAGAGAAAAAGGAAGACTATGCCTTCGCCATATGGAATATGAATCAAATAATAAGTTAAGTAATAATAGCATGGTACTTCGAGTTCGATATGAGCAAACCTTTATTGTTTTTTCATAACATGAAATTATGTATCGAGATAGTAGTATGAAACAAAGGTTATTTCCGATTTTATCTTATGTATCGGGGTTCCATTTCAGCGTCACAAACCTTTTTGCTTCCACATCGGAAGTCTCTTTACTATATTTATTTATGATTTATGTTAGGAAAGAGTACAAAAACAAAAATAAATAAAAATAAAGATCATTTTTCCTTACTTGATCGAATCAGAAAGACACTTTGGGATTGCTGAATCACAGATGAGATAAATATAGAAAGCAACGGAACCATCATAGTATTTTTTGACTCCTTTAAAAGGAAGGGTGGTAAATAGATCATTCCACGATCTGGGTCTGATGGATTCTATTTGTTTCTTTCTTCGCTGGAAGGGAAATGTAAATTCCATTGCAGAGCCGTATGCAAAAAGATGCCTGTACGGTTGTTTTGTTCAATTCTATTTTTTCTTCTTTTCTTGTTATTTTTTATCCCTTCGCCTGATCATGCGAGATAAAGGAATCGTTCATTATGTTATATCATCAGGGTTATGATCCACCAACCTGCTAGTTCTTTTTATGAGGCACAAGCAGGAGAATTTATCCTGGAAGCGGAAGAACTACTGAAACTCCGTGAAACCCTCACAAGGGTTTATGTACAAAGAACGGGCAACCCCTTATGGGTTGTATCCGAAGACATGGAAAGGGATGTTTTTATGTCAGCAACAGAAGCCCAAGCTCATGGCATTGTTGATCTTGTAGCGGTCGAAAATACCGGGGATTTCACGTAAATCCGCGATTCCATTGACCCGGTCAAATATTAAATGGAAGTCATTCATAATCATCCGGTTAGGATCGATCTAAACCAGCCCATTCTGTATATGATTCAGCATGCCAACTATTAAACAACTTATTAGAAACACAAGACAGCCAATCAAAAATGTCACGAAATCTCCCGCTCTTCGAGGATGTCCTCAGCGTCGAGGAACGTGTACTAGGGTGTATGTGCGACTCGTTCAGATCATGAGATGGAACAAACGAGAACGTTTTTCCTGTATCAATGATCAG